GGGTGTTTGTTGGGAAACTTTTTCCGACTAGTTCGTGTTTTTAGTATTTTGTTTATTTTTCTTTTTATTAGATGTTTATATCGGGTAGTGTATTTATTTCTTGTGCTTCCCATATATGTTAATATGAGATTGATTTAAATAAATAAGGCTATATGATGTACAATTGATTATCCTTAGTGATTTATACAAATAATACGATCTTAAATAATGTACAACTTACATTATAGCGGATACAGCTACCTAATAGGAAAAAAGAAAGGTATTTAAATATTAAACATTTATGTTAATACAATCGTTAACATATACGTATTATCTATTTAAGATAAGCAATTTTATTATTATGATGTAAAAAAATACTATTTTATACAAGATGAAAAGTAGTTAATAACTCGATTTAATGATACCTTTTCATCTTGTATGTATTAGATTGCCACTTACATATGTAGTTGATAGTTTATGAATCTAGTAGAACCAATCCTAAACTTATCTAGTTTTAAGAAAAGATAAGTTTAGGATTGGTTCTACTAGATTCATGGAAGTTGTGAATGACTAACACACGGGTGTTTGTTGGGAAACTTTTTCCGACTAGTTCGTGTTTTTAGTATAATAGTTTGTTTGTGGATCCGTTGGAGGGGTATTTCTTGTCAGAGTGTTGAAAAGTGTTGGGGTCTGTCAGTTTTTTCTTGCGTGTTTGTGAGGTTTTTTACTGCCTGGGCTAAAAAACTTTAATGCGGGTAGTGTATTTATGAATTGTGTTGCCTAGTTTGCAGTTGTTCGTGTTTTTAGTATAATAGTTTGTTTGTGGATCCGTTGGAGGGGTATTTCTTGTCAGAGTGTTGAAAAGTGTTGGGGTCTGTCAGTTTTTTCTTGCGTGTTTGTGAGGTTTTTTACTGCCTGGGCTAAAAAACTTTAATGCGGGTAGTGTATTTATGAATTGTGTTGCCTAGTTTGCAGTTGTTCGTGTTTTTAGTATAATAGTTTGTTTGTGGATCCGTTGGAGGGGTATTTCTTGTCAGAGTGAGTTTTATTCTTGCTCAATTTTAGTTCAATTATTTGCTTGTTTTATATGTAAGTTTGTGCGTGATTTGTTCTGTTGTTGGTTCTAGATGGGCTGGGATTGATTTGTTTACGTTTGTATTTAATTCTCATTAGTTATTGTTATGTAATCAAGTGTTCTTGTATTTAGCAATGCATTTAGTTTCGGTTAAATTTTGTGCCAGCAGCCGCGGTTATACCTTGGAGGCGATGAACTTGTTGGCTGAAGATAGTGTATGATGTTATTTGATGTTGTGGATTTACTTTGATGGTTATTGGGTGAAATTTTTATCTTTGTTTTTGTTCATTTATTTGTTTGGAGGCTATGAAATTCTTATTCTTAAACTAGGATTAGATACCCTATTATTTTTGGATGTTAATGTTTTGCCTGAGTAGTATTAGTTATGTTCTTGAAACTTAAAGAATTTGGCGGTATCTTATTCCGTTCAGAGGAACCTGTCTCGTTATCGATAGTCCGCGTTGGACCTTACTTAGTTGTTTATTGGTTTGTATACCGCCGTTTATTGATTATCTTTTTAGAGTTGTTTAATTTTCTTGTTCCTTTATTTGGTTTAATTTCAGGTCAAGGTGCAGCTTTCTCTAAGTGTATTGGTGGGTTACATTGTTATTTGTTGTTTTTGGATTGTTGGTTTTAATTACTGGCATGAAATTGGATTTGATTGTAATGTTTTGAAGATTGTTTTTGTGATAATTGGTTCTGAGATATGTACACATCGCCCGTCGCTCTCGTTTTATTTGTTAATGAGATAAGTCGTAACAAAGTGGTTGTACCGGAAGGTGTAGCTGGAGTGATAATGTTATCAGATCATTTCTGTTAGTTGAGATTTCATTTACGCTGAATAATTGTGTCGTGCGATTCGACATGGTCTGATTATTATTGAGCGGTTTGCTGTTTGTTTTATGTTATGGTTATGTTTTAGTAAAGTATTATTTTGTTGTTGTATTGTTATTGATTTGATTTTTTTGGTTATAGTTTATTTGTACTGTAGGGGTGTATATTGATTTATTTTTGGAAGTTTGCTTGATTTGCTGTACCTTGTGTATCAGGGTTTACTGAATTTTATTATTTATTTTTATTTCCCGATTCTAAAAGGAGCTATTGGCTTATTTTGGTTGTTGTTTTATTAACATTAATAATAGGCTAATGGTGATGAAATGTTATTCGTCTTTAGGGGTTTCTGGTTTTTCAAGAAATGAATTTAATTCATACGTCTTATTTAGAGTTTTATTATTTGTTTATTTGTTTTTATTTGGCGTTAAGATTGGGAGGGATTAGCTTCTTATTTTATTTTTATAATTTTTTGTTTTTTTAGTCTTGTGGGTTTTATAGTGATTTTCAATTTGATTATGTTAAAATTTTATTTGTTTTGTTCTGTTATTTTTGTTTATTTAATTATTTATTGAAATGTATTCTTTATCTTTGGTTTATGGTTAGTAATTATTGTAGAATTAGTAAATTTGTTGTTAGGTTGTTTTATTTGTGTTAATTTTCTTTGAGGAACTAGGCAAATTTCATGTCCGCCTGTTTAACAAAAACATCTTTTCTCGTTAGTTTTTGAAGTATGGCCTGCCCGCTGACTTTGGTGTTGAAGGGCCGCGGTATTTTGACCGTGCAAAGGTAGCATAGTCATTAGTTCTTTAATTGTGATCTGGTATGAATGGCTTGACGAGGCATGGGCTGTCTTAATTTTGAATTGTTTATTGAATTTGGTCTTTGAGTTAAAATTCTTAGATGTTTTTATGGGACGAGAAGACCCTATAGAGTTTAACATTTGTTATGGTCCCCTTTCTGTTTGTGAGGGTTCATTGGGCCGTTTAATATGTTTTGTTGGGGTGATGGGAGGGATTAATTTAACCCCTCCTTTTTATTATTATATTTATTTATATTTACTTGATCCATTTATTTTGATTGTAAGATTAAATTACCTTAGGGATAACAGCGTTATCCTCCTTGAGAGTTCTTATCGGCAGGGGGGTTTGCGACCTCGATGTTGGATTAAGGTTTATTTTCGGTGTAGGGGCTGAAAATTATTAGGTCTGTTCGACCTTTAAAATCTTACATGATCTGAGTTCAAACCGGCGTGAGCCAGGTTGGTTTCTATCTATAATGGAGTTTTATACCTTAGTACGAGAGGACCAGGTATTTGGAATAATTTTATGTTTGTTGAATGTTATTAACTGGCTATTTTGGCAGATAAGTGCGTTAGATTTAGAATCTGTTAATGTAAATTTTTAATGTTACAAGTAGTATTATATGTTGGGTTATTTATTTTTTGTTGTGGTCTTTTTATTGTTGATTTTATTTGTCATGGTTGGTGTGGCCTTTCTGACTCTTTTGGAACGTAGGGTTTTAGGTTATGTTCATATTCGGAAGGGTCCAAATAGGGTAGGATTTGTTGGTGTTCTTCAACCTTTTAGAGATGCCATTAAGTTATTTTCTAGGGAGCAATATTTTCCTTTGGTTTCTAACTATTTGGTTTATTATTTTTCTCCTGTTTTTGGTTTATTTCTTTCTTTATTAGTTTGGTTATTGATTCCTTATTTGAGAGGGTTTGTCTCCTTTGAGTTGGGCTTATTATTTTTTTTGGCTTGTACTAGACTGGGTGTTTATACTGTAATAGTTGCTGGTTGGTCTTCTAATTCTGGATATTCTTTATTGGGGGGTTTGCGTGCTTTGGCTCAGACTATTTCCTATGAGGTAAGATTGGCCTTTATTTTGTTTTCTTTTGTTATTTTGATTTGTAGTTATAATCTGATTTATTTTTATTTATTTCAGTTTTATATCTGGTTAATTTTTTTTTCTTTTCCTTTGTCTTTTGTTTGGTTTATTTCCTGTTTAGCTGAAACTAATCGTACACCTTTTGATTTTGCTGAAGGTGAATCTGAGTTGGTCTCTGGGTTTAACGTTGAGTATGGTGGTGGTGGTTTTGCATTAATTTTCTTGGCTGAATATGCCAGTATCCTTTTCATAAGATTGTTGTTTTGTGTAATTTTTTTGGGTAGTGACCTTTATTCTCTGTTTTTTTATATTAAGTTGTCTTTTGTGTCTTTTTTATTTATTTGAGTTCGTGGTACTTTGCCACGATTTCGTTATGATAAATTAATGTATTTGGCTTGGAAGAGATTTTTGCCTCTTTCATTGAATTATCTTTTATTTTTTGTTGGTGTTAGGGTTTTTATTTTTTCTTTATTGTAGGTGTATTAATTTAGGTATAAGTTAATAGAAGGTTTGAACTTCTTTCATAATGTTTTCAAGACATTAGGCTTATTCTATTGCTTTTTAACTTAGTTAAGTTATTTTATCTCATAGCTTTGTTACTATTGGGTTTGAAATATAGTATTGGAAGTAAAGTACTGTTAGGATTTGTCCAGTTAGGACGTATGGCTCTTCAACTGGTCGGGCTCCAATTCAAGTAAGTAGGATCACTGTATTGGTCATTGTTCAGAACAGCACTTGATTGATTGGGTAGAATTGTGTTCCTCGAAACTTTGATTTGTTTACTGGTATAACGAATAGGATTGCGATTGATATAGCTAGTGCAATTACTCCTCCTAGCTTATTGGGAATTGATCGTAGAATTGCGTATGCAAATAGGAAGTATCATTCTGGTTGGATGTGCACTGGCGTTACTAGTGGGTTTGCAGGTGTGAAGTTGTCTGGATCTCTTAGGATATATGGGTCTCTTAGGGTCACTGCTGATAGTATTATAATTGTAATTGTGAATCCTACAATGTCCCTTGCTGTGAAGTAGGGATGGAATGGGATTTTGTCTGTATCCTTGTTTAGTCCTAGTGGGTTGTTTGATCCTGTTTGGTGTAGGAATAGAAGGTGGATTATGGTTACTGCTGCAATTGCGAATGGTACTAGGAAGTGGAGTGCGAAAAATCGTGTTAGGGTTGCGTTGTCTACAGCAAATCCTCCTCATACTCATTGTACTAGTTCTTGTCCTATATATGGTACTGCTGATAATAGGTTGGTAATTACTGTTGCTCCTCAGAATGATATTTGTCCTCATGGTAGTACGTATCCTAGGAATGCGGCTGCTATAGTTATGAACAGGAGTACCACTCCTACTGATCATGTATGTGTAAATTTGTATGAGCCGTAGTATAGGTTTCGTCCTGTGTGTATGAAAATGCATACGAAGAATAATGAAGCTCCATTTGCGTGTAGTGTTCGTAGTAGCCACCCATTGTTGACGTCTCGACAAATGTGTCTTACTCTGGAGAATGCTATGTTGATGTCTGGGCAGTAGTGTATGGCTAGGAATAGTCCTGTTGCAATTTGTATGATTAGGCAGATCCCTAATAGTGATCCGAAGTTTCATCATCCTCTAATTGTTGATGGAGTTGGTAAGTCTACTAGGGCTCCATTTGCAATTTTGATTAGTGGGTGTTTATTTCGTATGGGTTTGTTCATTAGTTTGTGTGTCGTAGTGGCCCCCTCGAGATGTTGATAATATTTACCACTACGATTAGTGTTAGTAGTATGTATATTACTAGTATAATTGTTATTACTCCTGTAATTTGATTATATATTATTATTGTTGTTGTTATAATTTCGTCTTCTGTCGTTGATTCGTGGGTGTTTATTTCCTTGTTGTTTGTTTGATCTGGTATGAGGTATATTATTGTTGGTGATAGGATTATTGCGATTATTATTATTTTGCTTGTTGGGTGGAATATTTCGTTTGATGCTAGTCTTGTTATGTATATAAATAGTACGAGTATTCCTCCAATTATGATTATGAATAGAATGTATGAGAATCAAAATCTTTTGTATATAGTTCCTCTGATTATACATGTTATTATGGTTTGTAGAAGTAGTATTATTCCTATTGCTAGCGGGTGTTTTATTTGTGTGGATATTACTCTTGTTATTATTCTTATTGATATTAATAGTTTGGTCATATCAGGGGGTATTTTATTTAAAATGTTAATTTTGGGGATTAATGAAATGGCATTTGTGCTTTTCCTCTGAAGTTTTAAAAGTTGATTCCTTATTTTTGGTTTACAAGACCAATATTTTTATTAAATTATTAAAACTTTTAATGTCAATGTGTCTTTATCTTTTTGTTCTTTATTTTTGTGGTATTTGGTCATTTTCTTCTAGTCGTAAGCATTTGCTGGTTACTTTGTTGAGCTTGGAGTTTATTGTTTTGGTTCTTTATCTTTCAGTCTATTTTTATTTGTGTGGGTTGAATTATAGATTATTTTTTGTTGTTTATTTTTTAGTTTTTTCTGTTTGTGAGGGTTCATTGGGCCTATCAATTTTGGTTTCTATGATTCGTAGTCACGGTAATGATTATTTTCGTTCTTATAGAGTTCTTCAATGTTAAGGTTTCTTTGTTTTTTGTTCTTTTTAATCCCGTTGTGTGTTTTTCCGGGTTCTTGGTGATTGATTTGTTCTTTGTTGTTTGCTGTTTCTTTTCTTTATTTTTTTTCTTTCCCTTATTTTTTCTGTTGGGGCAATTTGAGCTATTTTTTTGGGTGTGATGTGATTTCTTATGGGCTTGTTTTATTAAGTTTGTGGATTTGTGTTCTTATGGTTTTGGCTAGAGAGTCCGTTCTTCGTTCTGGTTATTTTTCTGGTCTTTTTCTTTTTGTTGTTATTTTTCTGGTTGTCATGTTGTATTGTACTTTCAGAAGAGTTAGTTTACTTTCATTTTATATTTTCTTTGAAAGTAGATTGATCCCTACGTTACTTCTTATTTTGGGTTGGGGGTATCAACCTGAGCGTGTTCAGGCTGGTATTTATTTGTTGTTTTATACTTTGTTAGCTTCCCTTCCTTTGTTGGTTGGTATTTTGTTTATTTATGGTTCGTTGGGTTCATTGTTTCTTTGTTTGTTACAGGGTGGTGTTTCTGTTAGTAGTTTGTTTTATGTTTGTATGGTTCTGGCTTTCTTGGTTAGGATGCCTATATTTTTGGTTCATTTGTGGCTTCCAAGGGCGCATGTGGAAGCGCCTGTTTCTGGTTCCATGATTTTGGCCGGTGTTTTATTGAAGCTTGGGGGTTATGGTCTTCTTCGGGTTTTTCCTGTGTTGTTTAGGTTTAGTTTTAGTATTGGTCTTGTTTGGGTTATTTTGAGTTTAGTTGGTGGTTTGTTGGTTAGTTTATTTTGTATGCGGCAGACTGACTTGAAGTCGTTGATTGCTTATTCTTCCGTCGCTCATATAAGTATGGTCATTGGTGGTATTATGACTATGAGTTATTGGGGGGTTTGCAGTTCTTTTGCCTTGATAATTGCTCATGGTTTATGTTCTTCTGGTCTTTTTTGTCTTTCTAATATTTCTTATGAACGGTTTGGTAGTCGTAGCTTGTTAATTAACAAGGGTTTAGTTAATTTGATGCCTAGAATGGCCATGTGGTGATTTTTATTGAGTGCTTGTAATATGGCTGCTCCCCCCTCCCTTAACCTTTTGGGTGAAATTGGCTTGTTAAGTGGTTTGGTTTCTTGATCTTGATATCTTATGTTTGTTTTGGTTTTTTTGTCTTTCTTTGGGGCTGCTTATACACTTTATATATATTCTTATAGTCAGCATGGTACCCTTTTTTCTGGTCTTTATTCTTGTTCATTGGGCTATGTTCGTGAGTTTGTGCTGTTGTTTTTGCATTGGTTTCCCCTTAATTTAATTATTCTTAGGGTTGATTTAACTGTCTTTTGGATGTAAGTTGATTTGTCGTGTTTATCTAAATAGTTTAATGTAAAATGTTGGTTTGTGGTGCCAATGATATAGTTTTATTTTAGATTATGATACCGATTTCTATTTGTTTTGCTAGATTTGTCTTTTTGTTTGGCTTTGGCTGATTTTGTTGCTTTTGGGGGGTTTATTTTGTCTTGTGTGACTTGGTTTATTTTGTTGATTGAGGGATTGTTAGATTGAATAGTGGGTCGGTTGTTATGACTTTTTTGTTTGATTGGATATCTTTATTGTTTTTGGGGTTTGTTTTTATTATTTCTTCGTTGGTTATTTTATATAGTGATGATTATATGTCTGGTGATTTGAATATTTTTCGTTTTATCATGTTGGTTTTGATGTTTGTAGTTTCTATGCTGTTTTTGATTATTAGTCCTAATCTGATTAGAATTTTGTTGGGCTGGGATGGCTTAGGTTTGGTGTCTTATTGTTTGGTAATTTATTATCAGAATGTAAGGTCTTATGGCGCTGGTATGTTGACCGTTTTGTCTAATCGTATTGGTGATGTGGCTTTATTGATGGCGATTGCTTGAATAATTAATTTTGGTAGTTGGAATTTTATTTATTATTTGGAGTTTTTAGCCGGGTCTACTGAAATGGAGTTGATTTCTTTTCTTGTTGTTCTGGCGGCCATAACTAAGAGTGCTCAAATTCCATTTTCTTCTTGATTGCCGGCAGCAATGGCGGCTCCTACCCCTGTTTCTGCTTTGGTCCATTCGTCTACTTTGGTTACGGCTGGTGTTTACCTGTTAATTCGCTTTAGTCCTTCATTTAGTTATTTGTTGAATATTATTTTATTGTTGATTTCTGCTTTAACTATATTTATGGCTGGTCTGGGGGCTAATTTTGAGTATGATTTAAGGAAGATTATTGCTTTGTCGACTCTTAGACAATTGGGCTTGATAATTATGACTGTTTCTGTAGGCCTCTCTAGTTTAGCTTTTTTTCATTTGTTAACTCATGCGTTGTTTAAGGCTCTGTTGTTTATGTGTGCTGGTGGTGTTATTCATTCCATAGGAGACTCCCAGGATATTCGTTTTATGGGGGGTTTATCTGTTTATATGCCTTTTACTTCTTCTTGCTTAATGGTTTCTAGTTTTGCTCTTTGTGGTATGCCCTTTCTGGCTGGTTTTTATTCTAGGGATTTTATTTTAGAGATAATTTCTATAAGATATGTTAATATATTTGGCTTTCTTTTATTATTTGTCTCTACTGGTTTGACTGTTTGTTATTCATTTCGTTTATTCTATTTTGTTTTGTGTGGTGATTTTAATTTCGTTTCTTTATATTCTATGGTTGATACCAATTACAATATAGTTATGGGTATGGTTGGTTTATTAATTTTATCTGTTTTAGGGGGTGGGGCTTTGATGTGATTGATTTGTCCTACTCCTTCGGTTATCTGTTTGCCTTATTATTTAAAGTTTCTTACTTTCTTTTTTGTTAGTTTGGGTGGCTTGATTGGTTATGAGATAGCTGGGTTTAACTTTGGTGATTATTTACTTTCTATATATTGTTACAGGGTTTCTTCGTTTTCTGGGTCTATGTGGTTTATGCCATTTTTTTCTACTTATGGGGTTTCTTTCGGCCCATTGGGGTTTGGTTATAGGTCTATACGGGTTCTTGATTCTGGCTGAATAGAATATTTTGGTGGACAGGGTTTATATTGGTTTCTTTTTAACCTAGGTAGGGTTAATCAGTGGGTCCAACATAGAAGCTTGAAGTTATTTTTAGGCTTTTTTGTTATGTGGATTGTTTTATTGCTTGTGTTGATTTATTACTTGAATAGCTTATATTTCAGAGCGTGACACTGAAGATGTCAATGAGGATTTTTCCTTTGAGTATTATTTATAAAAGTTGAACTTTGTTTTTACAGTGAAAGTGTAATGTTTTTAATAAACTATATAAATAGAAGTGTAAACGGATTTAACCGCTATAGTGATAAGTTAGCAGCATTCACTCTTTCTGTTCACTTCTTTGAGCGGAATATTTAATTCAGTTTTATTATTAACAATAATATACCTCTTTTTGGTTTCGATCAAAGTTAAAGTAAGGATATAATTAGTATCAGGGATCAGGTCGAAACTGATTGCAAGGTTTGCTTCTTACTTTGAGATTAACTATTTGGTAGTACTTTTTGAATGCAACTCAAATGTTATTATTAACTATAATCCCATTTAGTTAATTTCTTCATTCTAGTGATCCCTGGTTTCATTCATGGTAAAGTCCGATAATTAGGATTAGTAGGAATATAGATCTAATTAGCATTCATGATCTTATGTTTGATGTTGTTATGGTAATTGGTATTGGTAGTAATAGTGCAATTTCCACATCAAAGATTATGAAGATTACCGCGATTAAGAAGAATCGTGATGAGAATGCCAGCCGGGCTGAATTTTTTGGGTCAAACCCACATTCGAAGGGGGATCTTTTTTCTCGTTCTTCGTGGGTTTTTTTTGAAATTAGTGTTGCCACTATTATTACGATGGTTGAGATTGTAATTGTTATTACTGCTATCGTTATAACTGTTGATATTATTCATCTTGTTTTGCACAAATTTCTTGATTGGAAGTCAAGTATACTCACTTGTATTAGATAAATAATGTGTTATCTTCCTCATCAGTAGATTGAGATATATAGGAATAATCATACTACATCTACAAAGTGTCAGTATCATGCTGCTGCTTCAAATCCAAAGTGGTGGTTTGATGAGAAGTGTAGAGTTGTTTGTCGTAATAAACATGTGGTTAAAAATGTTGTTCCGATGATTACGTGAAGTCCGTGGAACCCCGTGGCCATGAAAAAGGTTGACCCATATGCTGAATCTGCAATTGTGAATGGTGCTTCAATGTATTCGTATGCTTGTAGTGCAGTAAAGTAGATTCCTAAAAGGACTGTAAAGAATAGGCCCTGTGTTGCTTGTCTGAAATTATTTTCTAGTAATCCATGGTGTGCTCATGTTACGGTTACTCCTGAGGCAAGTAGAATTGCTGTATTTAATAGGGGGATTTGTATGGGGTTAAATGGTTGAATTCCTGTGGGCGGCCATGCCGATCCTAGTTCAATTGTGGGTGATAATCTTCTGTGGAAAAATGCTCAGAAGAATGATGCGAAGAATAGAACTTCTGAAATAATAAATAGAATTATTCCTCATCGTAGTCCTCTTGTAACTGTTTTAGTATGTAATCCTTGGTAGGTTCCCTCTCGTGTTACATCTCGTCATCATTGGATTATTGTTAATAGGGTGATTACTGTTCCTACTGCTAGTAGGCTGTTGTTGTATTGGTGAAATCACTTAATTAACCCTATTAGTGTTACTATAGCTCCAATAGCTCCTGTGAGCGGTCATGGTCTTTTGTTTACTATGTGAAATGAGTGGTTTTCTTGAGTTGACATTAATTTACTTCTCTAGAGTATAGGGTTCTTAGGATTGCGAATACGTATGACTGGATAATGGCTACGGCTGATTCTAAGATTAATAATAGGATTTGTGCGGTAATTAATACGGCCAGGAGGGTGTGACTTATTGTGGGCCCATTATTCCCTAGTAGGGTTAGTAGTAAATGGCCAGCAATTATGTTTGCTGTTAATCGCACTGCTAGTGTTCCTGGGCGGATTAGGTTGCTAATTGTTTCAATAATGACCATAAACGGTATTAGTATTGTCGGCGTACCTTGTGGTACTAAGTGTTCAAATATATGATTTGTGTTTTTGATTCATCCAAATAATATGAATGTTATTCATAGCGGTAGTGCTAGTGTTAATGTAAGTGTTAAATGTCTTGTTCTAGTGAAGATGTATGGGAATAGGCCTAGAAAGTTATTTATTAGAATTATGAGGAACAATGAGGTGAAAATGAATGAGTTTCCCTTGTTTTGATCTCCTTTTCTTAGAATCGTTTTTATTTCTGCATGGAGTTTATTTATTAGTAGGTTTAGTGCTATTCTGTTTCGTGATGGTGTTAGTCAGATTCTTGTTGGGATTAATAGGAGTCCTACTATTGTTCTTGTTCAGTTTATAGGTAGTCTATTAATTTCTGTTGTTGGATCAAAGATTGAGAATAGATTTCTTATCATTTTCAGTTTATATTGTTAACGTTGATGTTACGTTTTGTCGTGCTTTTTTTGTTTGGTGATTGTATGAAATAGTTTATAATATTGAATATTAGGAGTGTTGCTAGAAATGTAATGTATAGGGCTATTCATTCTATAGGTATTATTTGTGGTATAAAAGGATATCATTTGTTGATTACTTCAGTTTGACATTCTGATATTATAATATTAACTAATCCTTTGTCATCAGAGATATTTGCTAGATTATCATGAACTGGTTTAAGAGACCATTACTTGCTTTCAGTCATCTGATGATTCTCTTAGGCTTGAGGCTCAATTAATGAAGTGATTTGCCGATACTCTTTCGATTGTAATAGGTATGAATCTGTGATTTGCTCCGCAGATTTCTGAGCATTGTCCATATAGGATACCAGGGTGATTGATTGAGAATCTTACTTGATTTAATCGTCCTGGTGTGGCATCTGTTTTCACCCCTAATCTTGGAATTGTTCAAGAGTGTAATACATCTGCTGCTGTCACCACTAGTCGGATTGGTGAGTTTATGGGTAGTACAATTCGGTTGTCTGTGTCCAGCAGTCGGAAGGTTCTTGCTTGATTTTCCTCTTGTGGAATTATGTATGAGTCGAATTCTAGTTTTGTAAAGTCTGAGTATTCATATCTTCAGTATCATTGATGTCCTACTGCTTTTAAGGTTATTGTTGGGTTGTGGATTTCATCCATTAGATATAGAAGCCGTAGGGATGGTATTGCAATGAATACTAAGATGATTGCCGGTGCAATTGTTCATGTAGTTTCAATTAGTTGTCCTTCTAATATAAATCGTCTAGTGTGCTTATTTCAAAGTAGGGTGGTTATTATGTACATTACAGTTGTAATGATTATTAGTATAATTATTAATGTATGATCATGGAAGAAGATTAATTGTTCTATGATGGGAGATGCTCCGTCTTGTAGTCTTATGTTTAATCATGTTGTCATTGGTTCTAATGAAGGTTGTTAAAACTTTATATGTGGAGCTTAAATCCAATGCACTTGTCTGCCACATTAGATTAATGATTAATGTTAGTTAATTACTGAGATTGTAGGTAATTCTGAGTATCTGTGTTCTGCCGGTGGAAAGTTTTGTATTCATTCAATTGAGTTTCTTGTTTGTGTTGGGAATAAGATTTGTCGATTTGATGTAATGCTTTCTCAGATAATGAATAGGAATATTATTACTCTTACGAATGAGATTGTCGATCCTATTGATGAGATGATGTTTCATGTAGTGTAGGCGTCTGGATAGTCAGAGTATCGTCGAGGTATTCCGGCTAACCCTAGGAAGTGTTGTGGGAAGAATGTTATGTTTACCCCAGTAAATATAACGGCGAATTGGGCTTTTAATCATTTCGGGTTTATAGTGAGTCCGGTAAATAGAGGGAATCATTGAATGAACCCTGCTATGATTGCAAATACTGCCCCTATTGATAGTACGTAGTGGAAGTGGGCTACAACGTAGTAAGTGTCGTGTAGTACGATGTCAATTGATGAGTTTGCAAGAACTACTCCTGTTAATCCTCCTATTGTAAATAGGAATACAAATCCTATTGCCCATAAGCAGGCAGGTCTGTATGTTAATTGTGATCCATATATAGTTGCAAGCCATCTGAAGATTTTAATTCCTGTTGGTACTGCAATGATTATTGTTGCTGATGTAAAGTATGCTCGTGTATCAACATCTATTCCTACTGTGAATATATGATGGGCTCATACAACAAATCCTAGTAGGCCAATTGCTAGTATTGCAAAAATTATTCCGAGGTTTCCGAATGCTTCCCTCTTTCCTCTTTCGTGGCAGATAATGTGGGAGATTATACCAAATCCTGGTAAAATTAAAATGTAGACTTCAGGGTGTCCAAAGAATCAGAATAAATGCTGGTATAAGATTGGGTCTCCCCCTCCAGCAGGGTCAAAGAATGATGTATTTAGGTTGCGGTCGGTTAATAGTATGGTGATTGCTCCTGCTAATACTGGTAGAGACAACAGTAGAAGTAGGGCTGTGATGGCGACAGATCATACAAATAGTGGGATTCGTTCGGGTTTTATGTTTTTTGGTTTCATGTTAATTGTTGTTGAGATAAAGTTTACTGCTCCTAGGATTGATGATACACCTGCTAAGTGTAAAGAAAAGATGGCTAAGTCTACGGATGCTCCAGCGTGGGCAATACCTCTCGCAAGAGGGGGGTAAACTGTCCACCCTGTCCCTGCTCCACTTTCTACTGTTCTGCTAGTAAGTAGTAGTGTTAATGACGGTGGTAGTAATCAGAATCTTATGTTGTTTATTCGTGGGAATGCCATATCTGGGGCTCCTAATATAAGTGGTACTAGTCAGTTTCCGAATCCACCAATTATAATTGGCATAACCATGAAGAAAATTATGACAAATGCGTGGGCAGTAACGATAACGTTGTAGATTTGGTCATCTCCAATTAGAGATCCGGGTTGTCCTAATTCTGTTCGAATTAGTATTCTGAGTGATGTTCCGACCATTCCTGATCATGCACCGAATACAAAGTATAATGTTCCAATGTCTTTGTGGTTTGTTGAGAATAACCATCGGTTGATAATTAGTGGAGTGGCTGAGACAGATAAGTAGGCGGTAGGCTGTAAATCTATTTAGGAGGTTAGTACGTAACTCTTCCACTATTATTTTAGCCTTGTATTCACACTGTGATAATAGAATGCAATTCTATAGGGGTAGGGTTTAAATTAACTTACCAAGGCCTAAAGGTTATGGCCCTTTATTTATAGCTTTGAAGGTTATTAGTTTGTTTAACTTAAGGCCTAAAATAGTTTAGATTAACCCAGCTATGATTCTGCATATTAATATTCCTGTTAATGAGATTGATGACATAATTATGGCTCTGATCTTTTTGGCTGTTTTGTTTTTGTGAGATTGGGTGTTTCATTTAGGTTCTTCACTTAGGATTATGAATCTTGAATATGAAATTTTTAGGTAGTAGTATAATGTGATTAGTGATGTGATTACTATAATTGTTGCTATAGGTGTTATTTTGTTTACGATTATTTCTTGGATAACAATTCACTTAGGGAGGAACCCTAGGAATGGGGGTAGCCCGCCTAGGGATAGTAGGGATGTGAATATTATGAATTTTGTTAGTATGGCCTCTTTGTTTGTTAAGAGGGTTTGATTAATAAACGATACTCTGGATAGCTTAATGGTTGATAATACGGTTAATACTAGTGTTGAATAGATTATGAAGTATGTAAGTCATAAATTATCTCCTATGATTAGTGCGGCTAATATTCAACCGGTGTGATTGATAGATGAATATGTTATGATTTTTCGTATTGAAGTTTGGTTAAGTCCTCCAATCGCTCCTATAATTGTTGATGCTAGGATAATTCTTGCTGTAAATACATTGATCTCGATCAGGTATGATATTAATATCAGTGGTGCTGCTTTTTGAATTGTTATCAATAGCCCGCAGTTTTCTCATCTTAGTCCTTCTATTACTCCTGGGAACCATCAGTGAAATGGTGCTGCCCCTCTTTTTAATATCAATGGGGTGCAAATAATTATTGGTGTATATGAGGTTTCTATAAATGTGAGTGTGAATAGATCCTCTGCTAGTGTTTTTATTACTACTATAAATAGCAGTGTTGCTGAAGCCAATACTTGAACAATAAAGTATTTTAGTGAGGCTTCTGTGTTGTATATATTTTTAGTGTTAGATATCAATGGAATAAATGATATTAGGTTGACCTCTAGTCCTATTCATGCACCAAATCATGAGTTGGAGGACACGGCCACTAACACACCTCTTACTAGTGTCGTTAGTAATAGGATTTTGGTTGAGTTACTGGGCATTAGAGAAGAGAGTATTTACTCTATTTATGGGGTATGAACCCATTAGCTTTAGCTTAGCTTACTTTTCTAAGTTTAAGGTTTATTTTACATCTTGGTGTATGGAGCACGTTGGCTTTTGATGCTTGTGGTGACAGTTTAATTCTGTTGGGTGTAATGAAGGTAGATTTCTGGTTCTACATTTTTTATCCTATCACGATAGTCCTTTAATCAGGCTCTCCATA